CAATGGACGCCGTTTATTCTTATTTTTTCGTATTTTGATTTTTCTTGAGTTGAAAACAAAAAAGTCGGATTATACGTGAAATCTTTTTTGGAATTGTATATTCAATGATTCACTAACCGTAATGAAATCTCAAATCATAATAAAATATATTATCTATATTTTAGAATAGAATTCTAATAGAATATTTAGAAAAAAAGAAAAAGCGGGTAGCGGGAATCGAACCCGCATCGTTAGCTTGGAAGGCTAGGGGTTATAGTCGACGTCGATTCAGTGCTTTGAACGTCTCTAATTCAAAACCGAACATGAAACTTTGGTTTCATTCGGCTCCTTTATGGAAGGAGAGTAAATTCTTAGATCTAAGATGTGAACAAAATGAACAAAATTATACCCATAACACCTACGTCAGCTTTTTATTTGAATACAAAAAAATGAATTGCTTTCTAGATGATCCTTCTAGGAGAAGGTGATTTTGACAATCTTTCTAGTTACTTCGTTCTCTATTTCTATTTCAGAGGATCCTAAGGAAAAGGATTTTTTTCCACCGAGCTAAAACAATACGCCGATGTCTCTAGTAAACCAAAGTCATCGCTGAATAGCTATTTTGCTCCAATTTCTTTTTTTAGAAAGAAAAAATGGAGGATTTAGTTACGATTAGAAATCGATCTTTTATCTTTAGCCATGGATCTTTTACTCATACTTATTCAATTGTAAGTCTTGGTCCAATTCAAAAATTATGTTTCGCAATTTCATAATCCAACTTTTCCATTTAATTTATAAGTGATTCATGGATACAAATCACGAGAATCCGTATTTTTTTCTCGAATTTCTTATTGAGAGGTAAAGGATTAAACCCTTTTAAGAAATAAAGTTTTTGATCGGAATATGAATAAAACCGAAAGACCCTTTAACTATTAGGGGTTAATAGAACGAATCGCACTTTTACCACTAAACTATACCCGCTACAATATGATTATTGTATACAAATGGACCTTTTGTCTAGCAAGATAATTGAGCATGATCAAGATAGGATTATCAAAGAATTGTCAAAATGTAGAGTGCTGGACTTTTTCACGAGTAGATTCCAATTTAATGAGATTTGGAAAAGAGGCTCCATTTAATTATTTATTTAAATATTTATTGAAATTTAATTCAAAATTGAAATTAAAGTTAAATAAATAAAGTTTTCTCTTTTGCTGAAGAAGTTAGATACGGATCAAAAAAACACTAAAATCATAACGGAAAAAATGTATTGTGGAAGAATTGATAGTTTCTTTTTTAGTTCGGGTAAAATAGAATAAGTATAACAAGAAAAGAATGTAAATAGTATTTCTTCTTTATTGTCGTTGCTTGAATATTTTATATTCAATTGAATATAATTATAATATATATAATAAAAAGTCCTTTTTGCTTTCAAATCAGATAAATCATTATTTATCTATAATTCTAATTTGTTGGAACAAAAAAAAAGAGCCCGGCTAGGTACTGACCAGGCCGGGCCGTGAGAATAAGAAGGGCCTTTCGAACAAAATCAACACAAAGAGGTCTTGGTTATTTTTTTTAGTTCGATTGTTGGCGCGGTCGAGTCCATCTTTTAGATATTAGATAAAGGAAATTCCTGATTCGTGGATCTCTCTATATAGAAATAATAGAATAGAGAAAGAAAAGAGATAAAAAAAAACTCTTTAGATTATGTGTAATGTAGTAATTCTCTTTTTCAATCGGGAGAGATGGCTGAGTGGACTAAAGCGTCGGATTGCTAATCCGTTGTACGAGTTATTCGTACCGAGGGTTCGAATCCCTCTCTTTCCGTTTCCGTTGATGACTTTATTTATTTATATAACTTTAATTTATTTATATTATTTTTGATTTCTTTTTTTTTTTTCAAATTTTGAAAATCTTAGTGAAACGTGTGAATAGATAAAATCCTAAGAAAATTTGAAAATTAACCAAGGAAACCTTTTGTATTTTATTCTTCACGTCCAGGATTACGCCCCGGATCATTAGATAGGAATCCAAAGATAAAGAGAGAAACAAAAAATATCACTACGGTATAAACGAAGAGTTTCAGAGTAAGCATTACACAATCTCCAAGATGATTTTTTAGAAAAAAAAAGAAAATAGATCTTCCATTTTTCTACCACATATCCTATTTTGATACCAAGAAATGAGGTTTTTTCTAGAAATGTATTGTCACAAATGCATTTGTTTTTCATTAAAAAATTGCGTTTATATCCAAATTTAGATATTGTGAGAGACCCTAATAGGGTTAGGGTCTTTGACTGGATGGCTGGAAGGCTCAAAAACGAGGAAATGGGGGTAAGCCTGATTTATGGCGACTATCCACGAATTTCAATGTATGAATCAGGGATTTATACTATAAAACTTATCTGATTTTATTTTATCAATTGTTAGAATTTTTTCTCGAGGAAATCATGCATTTTCTAGGATATTATTATTTAGGATCTTATCGAAAACTTACAGCAGCCTGCCAAACAAAAGCTAAGAGAAAAAAAAACAGAGGTATGACTGGCATAACATCTACGATTGGATTCAAAAAAGCATAGGCTTCAGGCAATTTGCCGAAGAAAAAACTACTCGAATAAAGGGGCGAATTAATACAAATACAGATCAAACTAACGATATTAAGCATAACAGACATTTTGTTCTTGGAGATAATTGCATTTTGGTTGCCTTTTTGATATAAGGAAAAAGAAAGTAAGGTAAGATAGACAAAAATCCTTCTTTTCTTTGAATCCATCCAACCAAAAATTCTCCAATTCTCAAAGGAGAATAGAAGAAATCATACTTTCATACAATATCTTAATTGAATTCTATGTAATGATCAATAAATTAAGTTGAATTCTGTATCTATATGTATCAAAATCCTAGTACCGGTCTATTCTATTATTCTATAGATATAGAAGATCTATATTCTATAGATAGATTCTCTATCTAGATATATATTTAGATATTTATTTGGGCTGTAGTTGACAAACAACCAATAACAATATTATTGTTTCTTAGTGTCGATTAGCAATCGAAATGGGGCGTGGCCAAGTGGTAAGGCAACGGGTTTTGGTCCCGCTATTCGGAGGTTCGAATCCTTCCGTCCCAGCGCGGATCCACTTTTTATACTGCATTATTCCCATATAAACTATATCATAATATAAAAAAAAGTGGGGGGGTGGATAGGCATAGGCTATATTAATTAGAAATTTAAGCATCTGTGTCTGCTTGAATTTCATTAACAAATGATCAAGTTCCATGTTCTATAGTATGGTATTTATACTATATCTATAACAAACAGTGACAATTGTTCAGTCTATCTGATAGATATGAGAAACCTTCCCTATTTTTTTTTCGATTTTGATTTTCGTAATCTTATTAAAAAAATCAAAATTCAAATCTTAACTTACATTATTTTTTCTACATCTCATTCTCATGAAAAAAAATGGATTTCTTTCTTTTTTTCTTTGATCTATTTCAAATTTTTATTTGAAATTAGTGATGAGTCAATTCAAAAAGAAAGACTGATCTTCCTATAAAGATCAAAGGCGATGCTTTTTGTCCAATTTTCTTCAAATCCAATCAAATTAAATAATGATGTTTAATTTAAATTAAATAGTGAATTTCACTTAGAAAAATTTTTAATGATTTGGAATCTTTGAAAAAGTAGAAAATCATTTAATTTATCCTATTAAGTCACTTGAAAATGTAGATTCAAAAACTTATTCATTTTTATTTATATTAATATATATCTATAATTATTATTAATATAAATTAATATTATTTTAATTTAATTATTTTATTTATATATTTCTATATATAGATTTCTTTTTTCTTTCTATTATCTATATATTCTATTAGTAATTAGTATGTTAAATATGTTCAAAATGTTGTCTTACTAAGATTTTTTCAGAAAAATCTTGTTTCATATATTCATATATAGAAGAAAAGGTATAGATTACGATGTCTATGGACAGCTGAACCGATGACTATTCATGATTCCATGATTGAATCAATTCCATACCGGTATACCGGTTCCAAATTAGAGGAATGTTATGGTAAAACTTCGTTTGAAACGATGTGGTAGAAAGCAACGTGCGACTTGAAGGATATGACCCATTGTGGATTTTTACATCCATCATTTTAAATTTGTCTAGGAATGAGGTGCTCTTGGCTCGACATTGTTTGTTCTGTTACACTTGAACCCTTCATTTTTTGTCGGGTTGTAATGTAAATAGTCCATGATGGAGCTCGAACAGAAAGTATTAATTCATTTCTCAGGGGCAAGGATCTAGGGTTAATGCCAATCAACTGGAACAACTTCGTAAATATATGGAAAATTGAAAGGATCCAATTCGAGCAAGTTTCCAATTCAAAAGCAAAACTTGTTGAAATTGATCCAAAAATTTCGATTCAATGTGTATCATGCTAGAATCAACCATCCATAGGATTCTATGATAGAAAGAAATCAAAAAGGGTATGTTGCTACCACTTTGAAAGGATTAAGAAGCACCGAAGTAATGTCTAAACCCAATGATTAAAAATAAGAATAAAGGGTTTAAAAACAAGGAAACACCCTTTGTAATTGTTAATTCTCTCGATAGTCTCAATAACTGGATCCGACTAAAGAATCCAAATAGAATTTGAAATAGTTTAATCGGGATAAACGAAAGGGAGTAAAGACTACTCAATAAATGAAATTGACTAAAGATTTTCCTTTGAGCTATTTAAGAGTTATCCGATTTGAGTTATGAGTACGAACTGTTTCTTTTTCATTTTTCAAGAAGAAAAAGACTGAAATCATAGTCTAATTGATATTCATTTTATAGGTCCATTTGTCATTTAATTTCTTATTTATTAGAATTAGATACATAGGCAAAACTTCGAATTAAATCATTTTTTCTCGAGCCGTACGAGGAGAAAACTTCCTATACGGTTCCAGGGGGGGTATTGTTCATCTATATCTATCCCAATGAGCCGTCTATCGAATCGTT